TGTGCCCCAAAAATGGAGTCTGTTTAGAATCATTAACAGAAAGAATCAAATGATTCTGTTCATACATTCGAATGATTAAACGTTTCACAATTAGTAAGCTGGATTTATTGTCATAACCTGCATTTTCCAACAAAATTGATCTATTTAAACCATGATCATGAACAAGTACATAAATATACTCCTGAAAGATAAGTGGATATAAGAAGTAGTGTTGTTGAGATCTATCTAGCCCTAAATAGCTTTGGAATTTATCCATTTGAAATTCTATTTAAATGAAAGGTAGAGGATTTTGGGGGTTATAAATGATACATAGTGCGATACAGTCAAAACAAGGTATTATAGTACAAACCGAATAGATACCTCGGATACAGATAAACTTATCAACAGATTCTCTATCATCTCTTTTTCCATTTAATTTTAAGTATTTAGTTTTCATTATAGGATGACAAGATGATTAGAAATCCTTTACTTTTTTCAACCCAATCGCTCTTTTGATTTTGGAAATTTATTTATCAATATACTGTTTCTTATACACATACATCTCCATTATAGAATGGAGAATGGTAATATTTAGGATTCATTAAAAAATCAAGAATACATTCCTGGGAGAAAGCCTTCCCGTATTGGGCACTAATATTTTTTTAACGTCTAATTAGATCGGGTAATCATTCAAATTAAGAATGGAAGCTCGTTGCTTTTTCTTTCCCTATAATCAAAATGAAATTAATTGAAGCCGCGGGGCCCTATCCATTTATTAATTTGACCCAACTTGAAATTGACTTCGGTTTGCTCCCTTAATTTAAAGAAGGCTTTGTACCGAGCCGGAAAGAATAAAATATTCTCAGAACTCTTAATTGATACGACATGCTATTTTTTCCATTCATTCCCTTTCAGGATCAGTCGTGGTCTTCCAAACTTTACCGATGGTATGGACGAATCCCTCGCTTCATCTAAATGTGTAAAAGATCCTAGCCGCACTTAAAAGCCGAGTACTCTACCATTGAGTTAGCAACCCAAATATAAAAGGGTATGTAGATACAATCAGAATAAAACAAAATTATTAAATTAAAGCATTAATCTACGAAATAAAAAATCTAAAAAAAAATTTCTAATCTATTTGGAACATAAAAATGACTAAATCAGATGAAAAAATAAAAAATTGCCCGATCAAAAAAATAAATAAATGTAAAAATGCTAGACCATCCCCTATTTCTATGTTATCCACTTTTTCAATCAAAAATCCGGGTATCAAAGCTAATCCAACGAACCCATCATTTGAATCAACAAGTAAAAATAAAAAAGAAAACCTATGGGACGGAAATAAATAGAGCTGCTTATCACGATGAATTATATTTGTTCAATACAATGTTGTCAACATAAAGGTTAAGAAAAGAATACGATCAAAAAATACAAGAACTTAAATTGAATAATAGTAAAAAAAAAGACTTGTGTTGGATTGGCACTGCATATGCCATATTTATATACTAAATTTTTAGTTTAGATGGAGAATAAATAAAGAATAAAGAAGAAGTATAAAACGGATTTATGCAATGAATAGTGTATTGAATCCATATAGAATAAAGAACTTCTATTCCTTGTTTCTTACTTGGTATTAGAGTTCAAATGAAAACTACCCGATTGCAGGTAATGCTAGAATTTTCTATTTTTTGAGGATCAATCAAATAAGGTTTCCTTAGAAAAGGATTCTATAAAAGCAATGAGAAATAGATACGAATAGAGCAAGAAAGGAAATAAAAAAACATAGTATAGAAAAGATATCCAAAATGATATAGAAATCACTATCCTACCCTTAGTTTTTATTTCCTTAATTTAATTTTGTTTGATTAGGGCAAAGTTCCTTAAAAACCTCTGCCTTTTTTAAAATATCTTGAACAGTTCCTGTAGGCTGAGCGCCTTTTTCAAGGAAATAAAGAATAGCGGGAACGTTTAAATAAGTTTGATTCTTGATCGGATCATAAAAACCCACTTTCCGAAGATCTCTTCCTTCTCTTCGGGATCGAACATCAATTGCAACGATTCGATAGACGGCTCATTGGGATAGATGTAGATGAAAAAGAACCCCCCCCCCCTAGAACCGTATAGGAAGTTTTCTCCTCGTACGGCTCGAGAAAAAATGATTCGAAGTTTTGTCTATGGATAAAATTAGAATAAATAGGAAAGGAATCCGTAAAATAAATTAGTCTATAATTTAAATTGAAATTTAACTCATAGTCATTTTTATTTAACTTCTTTCCTGAAAAATCAAAAATCATTTGTACTCATAACTCAAGTTCAATAATATAATATCTCAAATATCTTAAAGAAAAATCTTTAATATATTTTTTTATTGAGTGGTCTTTAACCTACCCTTTTTGTCTCGTTTAAAATCTATTTTGATTCTTTATTCGGATCCGTGAGACAATTGAAGTGGTGTTTCCTTGTTCTGGGATCCTTTATCTTTGTTTTAAATCATTGGGTTTAGACATTACTTCGGTGCTTCTTAATCCTTTCAAAATGGTAGCAACATACCCCTTTTGTGATTTCTTTCTATCAAAGAATCATACCGACGGTTGATTCGTGCGCGATACACTGCGTATCGAAAAAGTTTTAGCCGTTCCAACAAATTTTTTTGAATTGAAAAATTGCTCGAATCGGATCCTTTCGATTTCTATATTGAAGATATCGAAGATATACTTACGAAGTTGTTCCAATTTATGAATTGGCATTAACCCTAGATCGTTGCCCCTGAGAAATTTATCAATACTTTCTACTCGAGCTCCATCATGAACTATTTACATTACAACCCAATAAAAAAAGAAGGGTTCTTGTAGAATAGAACAAACGACGTCGAGCCAAGAGCACCTTCATTCCTATATAAAATGGTGGATGTAAGAAAAAGAATCCACACCGGATCGTGTCCTTCAAGTCGCACGTTGCTTTCTACCACATCGTTTTAAACGAAGTTTTACCATAACATTCCTCTAATTTGGAACCAGTATGGAATTGATTCAATTATGGAATCATGAATAGTCATTGGTTCAGTCGGTACAGAGACATAGTCATTTATATTTTTTCTTATCTACATAGATAATAAAGATTTTTCTGAAGAAATATTAGCAAGACCCCGGCTTTTTTTGTATGAATGGAACATTTTTTTAGAAATCTCTATCTCAAAAAAATATCTAACAGAAATATCTAGAAATCTAAATATAGAAATAACATAACTAACAGAAATCACACGAATAAATAAATTCTATTTGACTCTGCCTCTTCAAGTGACTCAATAAGATAGACTGGCCCATTTCCAACTTCCCAAAGAGTCAACCCATAAGGAATCATTACAAATCTTGATACTTGAAAAAGTTTCCTACTTTTACATCATTATTTGAGTCAAGTTTTACAGTAAAGACTCCCTTTTCTTATTTTATTATCATAAGAAATAAGAAAGAAAAATCTCTGTTTCTTTTAGAATGGAATTATCAATGATGTAAAGTAAATAAGCTAAATCAAACAATAAAAATAAATATCATTGTTAAATATTTAAATTTTAATATTTTAGGGATGCAAATTCTTTTTCACAAAAATGGAAACACTATTGTCACTGAAATAGGATAAGAATACATACCTATAGGCTAAGCGCTTCCTCTTTTATATGTATTTTCATTTCATATATTTTTTTTTTAACCTGATGAGGTTAAGTAATCTTTCTGCAACTATGATCTATGCCCCATCTTAGCTTTATCTGGGTCACAAAAAGGTTCAGTTACTTTTGCATATCATTTGAACTCGATTTAGTTCAGTTTGTGAAAAACTCAGATATGCTTCCGCAAAGAATCATTCAAAATCAAAAAAGAAAAAGGAATAATATTCTATGCAATATTAGACCTTGAAACAGAACCTCGTTGAACAAAAAACAAGTATTAGGATACAATGGATACGCTCTGGGACGGAAGGATTCGAACCTCCGAATAGCGGGACCAAAACCCGTTGCCTTACCACTTGGCTACGCCCCATTTCTATTTTTATTGGACACTAATACTAATAAAGAATAATATTGGTATTAAGTCTTCGTCAATTCCAGTCCAACTATCTAGAGAAACTCTTTTTTCTTTATCTTTATAGAATCTATTATAGATTCATGCTAGGATTTTGGCATGTGTATATCTAGAATTCAACTGAATTTATTGATCATTACATATAATTCAATTAAGATATTGTATGAAAGTATGATTTCTTCTATTCTCCTTTGAGAATTGGAGGATTTTTGATTGAGCGGAAAAAGAAGGATTTTTTTGTCTACCTTACTTTCTTCATTTTTCCTTAACTCAATCAAAATGCAATTATCTCGACGAAAAAAATGTCTGTTATGCTTAATATTTTTAGTTTGATCTGTCTTAATTCTGCCCTTTATCCGACTAGTCTTTTCTTCGCCAAATTGCCCGAAGCCTATGCTTTTTTGAATCCAATCGTAGATGTTATGCCAGTCATACCCCTGTTCTTTTTTCTTTTAGCCTTTGTTTGGCAAGCTGCTGTAAGTTTTCGATAAGAGCTTTAATACTATCCTAGAAAATTCATGATTTATTCGAGAAAAATTATAACAATTGATAAGATCAAATAAGTCTGACAGTATGAACCTTTGATTCAAACATTGAAATTCTCGGATAGCCGCGAGAAATCCGGCTCGCCCTATTTCCCCATTTTAATCTTTTTTCCGGGAAATACCTTATTAGCTTAGGGTCCCTTACAATATCTAATTGTGGGTATGAAAGTGATTTGTGGTAATTAAATTAAAGACTCTTATTACAAATTTCAACTTCATTTGAATTTCTGAACATTCTTTTCTATTTCTAGAATTCATTTCTTGGTATCAAAATAGGATATGTGATATAAAAGTGGAGGATCTATTATCTTTTCTCGTTTTTCTTTTTCAAAAAATGATCTTGGAGGTTGTGTAATGCTTACTCTCAAACTCTTCGTTTACACAGTAGTAATATTCTTTGTTTCTCTCTTCATCTTTGGATTCCTATCCAATGATCCAGGACGTAATCCTGGACGTGAAGAATAAAATAAAAATTTCGTTTTTCTTGCTTTATTTTACAATTTTATTAAAATTTTATTTTAGCTATTCCACATATTTAATTAGGAAAAAAATAAAAAGGGGTTTGCAAAAATTGAAAGAAAAAAATAGAAAGTCATCAACGGAAACGGAAAGAGAGGGATTCGAACCCTCGGTACGAATAACTCGTACAACGGATTAGCAATCCGCCGCTTTCGTCCACTCAGCCATCTCTCCCAATTGAAAAAGATAATTACTATGTTACATTACACATCAAGTAAGGATTAAATAAAGTATTTCTTTTACATTCTTTATCGTTATTATAGAATTAGCAATTCCATTTAGATGCTCGAAAGATCCAAATAGAAAGATAAATAAAGAAGACCTTCTTGCTTTTATTTTGTTCGAAGTGCCTTTTGGGCCTGGCCCGGTCAATACCCAGCCGGGCCTTTTTTTGTTCCAATGAATTCCCTTTGTTTATAGGCAACATACTCTAAATAGCCAATTTGGTATCTGTGTAACAATTTCCCTTCTGGGGTTTACATATACTTATAATTTTTGTTATAATAGAATCCAGAAATTGAGAAGGATTTTTGATTCAAAAGAATCAATTAAGTATGTATCCATTTGTATTTTCTTATGTCATTAGGGAAAATTTTAGATTCAAATCCAAGAATAAGTCACGAATTCTCAGTCAAGGAATAGTTAATGGTTCCCTTTTGTCATAAATTTTGGCTTTTTTGAGTGAAAATATACATTTGATTTTTCAATAGAAAAGTGAGTGGAAGTTTTTCGGCATTGTGTGTTTTGAGATACTATACAATCAATCGAAGGGGTAGATCAAGTACAATAAATCAAATACAATAAGAAAGGGTAAAAACTTTTATAATTTTTATAAATAATTTTAGAAAAAGGATTAAAAAAGGGATGCAAGATGCAAGTACAATAAACTAAAGTTTAGTAATCCAACCCAAAAATAAAAATTTTCTCCTATTGTGTATCGTTTTGGCGGCATGGCCGAGTGGTAAGGCGGGGGACTGCAAATCCTTTTTCCCCAGTTCAAATCCGGGTGCCGCCTCATCAACAAACGAATCTAAATCTCTTATTCTGTTCTGGGGATTTTGTAAAAGCTTGGAAATCTTTGAATCTAAAATTCAAAGAAAGATTATAATGGTCGAAGCAAGACTTCCCGATTCTCTTCTACTGCTAATGTAATGTCTACTGATTGGGTCTTGAATTACATCGGATAGCCGGCGGATAATTCAACTACTAGTTGGGGAAAGTCCTTTCTATACTGTAATCTACATCTATAGACTCGCGAGAATCTCTGAGTGTTCAGGCATTCAATCACTATTAGATTGAGATTGGATGGATTTTTATTTTATAGTTTATAGAAAAGAAAAAGTACAAAAAAATTATTTTTTTTTTTGAGACCCCTCGTCAAGAGTATAATATAATATCTCCCAACTCCTTCAGAGAGACAATCGGGAAAGGGTACGGATTAGATCAAATAGGAAATAAAAGTACGTAATAGATAGCAATTGATTTTTACTTTGAAGGACAAGAAAAAAAGGAATGGGCCTCTTATTTTATTACTAGATAGATGTTCCATTCCATTAGTAACATTCCTTTATAGTGTCATTGTGTATTTTACTTGTATTTAGTCTTTCCCGATTAGAAATCATATAGGAATTTTTGAAATGGATTTATTTGACTGGTTCATCAATAGTGTTCGGCCAGAATCCCTTTTTGACTCTGGACCATTTATTCTACTATTATTAGTGAGCAATAATGGAATAATTCTATCATAGAGATAAGGGACATAATTCACATGGATATAGTAAGTCTCGCTTGGGCTGCTTTAATGGTAGTCTTTACATTTTCCCTTTCACTCGTAGTATGGGGAAGAAGTGGACTTTAGAAGCACTCCTAATTTAGTTGAAGAATGAAACGGTATCAATTGTTTTATAGATCGTTCTGCAACGCATTTTTTATTTAAATTGAAATAATTTTCAATTTAAATAAAAAGATCTTCATTTCAAAAATTCCATTGGATTCTAGTGGAGAAATGTATTCTATAACAGTAAAACGATTATTTCAGATTCATCGGAATAAATAGATGTATCAAAGAAATAGAATCGGGTCCTACGTCAATTCCATACGTCAATTCCATATATGGATTAATAACTACATATATTGAAGATAGAAGCTAATGTAGTATACCAACTTTATTAGAAAGTCAAGTACAATTTTATACACTACTATAACACTAATAGAGAGTATGATAAGAAAGAAATTTCTTTCTTACCATACTCTCGGATCTCATAGAATACCGCCGATTATAGCCCGTTGATTTCATTTAATAGAATACTTTTCTTTTGATTTCTTCAAATATGGATAAGAATTCAGAAGTCAAGTTTCATTTAAAGTAATTAATCGTTTTGACTGACTGTTTTTACGTAAATTATAAGTAGAAAGGCAGTAGGAACTAAAATGAACAGTGCAGTAGCAATAAATGCAAGAATATTTACTTCCATAATCTCATCGTTTTTTTTTATTTCACAATAACTCGGGATTTAATCCCATAGAGATGATAAATCTTTCACCTGTCAATTCAATGAATGCATTACCTATCGATGATCTTGAATCGGATCAATATCATGAATAACAATATCTGAGCTATTAAATTAATTCGTCGTCGAGAATTGAATAGTATAACATACGAAGATCCTTTATCCATACCGAATCCAAGATTGGATTCCCCGACCGATCAAAAATTCCTTTTTTATCCTTCTTTTCTGTTCTTTCTTTTCTATAACCTACCTTAGGTATTCCTTGTAGAACCATCAAACGAAGTATCATCTAACCACCCGTCCGTTTCCATTAAAAACCCCACAAAGTGGAAAAAGAGAGGAATTAGGTTCTAAATTTTAATGATCCAATTTTCTTTGGAAGACAAAGAAGTATGAGAAAGATGAGTCGCGGGAGAAAAGATGGAATATTCTATCAACTTCACTATTTTAGTTATTTTCATTTTAGTTTAGGGTTTATTCTTTCTTTGACAGAATCCTGAAAAAAGAGGGGAAACCCCTTCGGTATTCAATTATGCTCTCTGTCCCCCCTTTCAGAGAAAATGGAAAGGCGAATTGATGTACTTATTGGATCCGTCGGGACTGACGGGGCTCGAACCCGCAACGTCCGCCTTGACAGGGCGGTGCTCTAGCCTATTGAACTACAATCCCAGAGAAATAAGAAGAGATCTAGTAGAGAATTTGGATTCTTTTTTATTCTAGGTATTTCTTAAGAACAAGAGAGTTCTACCGTCTGATAGTAGATTGGCGAATTGTTGGGCCGAGCTGGATTTGAACCAGCGTAGACATATTGTCAACGAATTTACAGTCCGCCCCCATTAACCACTCGGGCATCGACCCAACGCCTAAAATTTTTAGACGTTCCATAATCAACTTCCTTTCGTCTCTCAGGCAGACTTGACAAATACGGATACGGATCACTTGATAGAAAATACCACTCCTATAGTATAGTCTTGAGTCTTGGTACACCCCCAGAGGGACTTGAACCCTCGTTTTCTCCGTGAAAGAGAGAGGTCGTAACCACTGGACCATAGGGGCCTATGGCCGCCTTGATTCATAAATCAACTAGAAATAATAGGTCCCGAGGACCGGCCAAATCAAAAAGCACTAGAATATGGGTAATAAGACAAATACCATAGGTAATAAGAAAAATACCATGGGTAATAGAAAAAGATAATAGGAAAAACATAATAGGTAATAAGGCCTAGGGCCACCTTAACTTAATATAACTCAGGCCGAGAACCGCCTTTCGGAGATGCATAGGATATAAATCAAACGGAAAAACTCGTTAAGTATTCTGGGGGTTAATGGTAATCAAATCAAACTTTACCATTAAACTATACAACCTTGAAACTTGATTTCATTGGTCTTTCTCATCTTTATCTCTCTCATTCACAAAGGGTTATGCGTTGGATCCATGATCCTTCACTCTGCAGTAGATTCAAGATGGTTTACCAAAATAGGATTTGGTCGGTCAAATTATATTGACCCCTAAGTCATACTGTCAATTGACAACACGACAGGAGGGTAATAAAAGAAGGGAGAAGACAGAGATATAAATTAGATATATCTGCGTTAATAAATATTCATATAGTTTTCTGGTATTCAATATTCAAGTAGATTAGAATATCAATCAAGTAGATTAGAATATCAATACCGTTATACTATAATATAAGAAACTGAATCAGTTTTGATATTCTAAAAAAATCCCAAAGCATAGTAAGCCTAAGTGGGAGAATTCTGTTTCTAAGACTGTTTTATCAATTCTGTTCCGCTTGCATCTCTTAAAAATGACAATTTAAGTTCAGTATAAATTTTTATTCCACTTATCTCATAGATTCCAGTCAAAGATTCATAGAATCGAAATTACATCATTGCTAGATCTATATATAGGATTTGATGGATAATGAGCCAGCCAAAATGGTATTTCTTTTTTTTTTTTGAATTCAATATGGATGAATATAAATAACTGACAATTTCAAAATAATCCGGGATAGACGCAATGTCCACAATACCTGGATTTAATCAGATACAATTCGAAGGATTTTGTAGGTTCATTGATCAGGGTTTGACAGAAGAACTTTCTAAGTTTCCAAAAATTGAAGATACAAATCAAGAAATTGACTTTGAATTATTTTTGGAAAGATATCAATTGGTAGAACCCCTGATAAAGGAAAGAGATGCTGTGTATGAATCACTCACATATTCTTCTGAATTATATGTATCCGCGAGACTCATTTGGAAAAACGATAGGCGTAGGTATATCCAAGAACAAACAATTTTGATAGGAAAGATCCCTCTAATGACTTCTCTGGGAGCTTTTATAGTAAATGGAATATATAGAATTGTGATC